ACGGAGTAGATCTTTTTGTTTGGGGTTTTCTAGAATTTGAAAGCGAGAACTCCTTTCTTTAGAGTTAGTGTAACTACTTGAGCCGGATGAAAGGAAACTTTCACGTCCGATTTTGACGGGGGGAGATCTTATAGGATCCTATCCCAATTTTTCTTTTGCTAGGCCCATAACGAAAAAACCCACTTTCTTGCGATTACGAGGTTTATTCGAATATGAAATACAATCTTGGAAATACAGCATTCCTCTTTTTTTTACTACCCAAGGCTTTGATACATTTCGAAATCGAGAAATCTCTACCGGTGCGGGTGCTATTCGAGAACAACTGGCCGATCTAGATTTACGAATTATTCTAGATAATTCTTTGGTAGAATGGAAAGAATTAGGAGAAGAAGGACCCACAGGGGATGAATGGGAAGATCGAAAGGTTAGAAGAAGAAGGGATTTTTTGGTTAGACGCATGGGATTAGCTAAGCATTTTATTCTTTCCAACATAGAACCAGAATGGATGGTTTTGTGTTTATTACCAGTCCTTCCTCCTGAGTTAAGACCCATTTTTCAGATAGATGGGGGTAAATTAATGAGCTCGGATATTAATGAACTCTATAAAAGAGTTATCTGTCGGAACAATACTCTTACCGATCTATTAACAACATTTACGCCTGGCGAATTAATAATGTGTCAGGAGAAATTAGTACAAGAAGCCGTGGATACACTTCTTGATAATGGAATCCGAGGGCAACCAATGAGGGATGGTCATAATCAAGTTTACAAGTCATTTTCCGACGTCATTGAAGGAAAAGAGGGAAGATTTCGCGAGACTCTGCTTGGCAAACGGGTTGACTATTCAGGTCGTTCCGTCATTGTCGTAGGTCCTTCGCTTTCATTACATCGATGTGGATTACCCCGCGAAATCGCAATCGAGCTTTTCCAGCCATTTGTAATTCGTGGTCTAATTAGACAACATCTTGCTTCGAACATAGGAGTTGCTAAGAGTCAAATTCGGGAAAAACAACCTATTGTATGGGAAATACTTCAAGAAGTTATGCAGGGGCATCCTGTATTGCTGAATAGAGCACCCACCCTGCATAAATTAGGCATACAGGCATTCCAGCCCGTTTTAGTGGAGGGGCGTGCTATTTGTTTACACCCATTAGTTTGTAAGGGATTCAATGCAGATTTTGATGGGGATCAAATGGCTGTTCATGTACCTTTATCTTTGGAGGCTCAAGCGGAGGCCCATTTACTTATGTTTTCTCAGATGAATCTTTTGTCTCCAGCTATAGGCGATCCCATTTCCGCACCAACCCAAGATATGCTTATTGGACTCTATGTATTAACGAGCGGGAATCGTCGAGGTATTTGTGTAAATAGGTATAATCCGTGGAATCGACGAAACTGTCAAAATAAAAGAAGTGACAATAAGAACTCTAAATATACGAAAGAGCCCTTTTTTTCTAATTCGTATGATGCAATTGGAGCTTATCGCCGGAAACGAATCCGTTTAGATAGTCCTTTGTGGCTCCGGTGGCGACTAGATCAACGCATTATTTCTTCAAGTGAAACTCCTATCGAAGTCCACTATGAATCCTTAGGCACTTATTATGAGATTTATGGACACTATCTAATAGTAAGAAGTCTAAAAAAAGAAATTCTTTTTCTATACATTCGAACCACTGTTGGTCATATTTCTCTTTATCGAGAAATCGAAGAAGCCATACAGGGGTTTTCTCAGGCCCGTTCGTATGGTACCTGACCGGGCTAAGTAAATCTGCGATACTAGTACGAATTCAGATTGATTTATTTCATATTTCAACTGGTCCCATAGTTACAGAATTGATACGCGAATCAAGATCTAGAAAAGGAAGTTTTCCAACCACTAACTCAAACCCATTGTCGAATCCTACTCAGCAGAATAGGGAGGTACTTATGGCAGAACGCGCCAATCTGGTATTTCACAACAAAGTGATAGACGGAACTGCCATGAAACGACTTATTAGTCGATTAATAGATCACTTCGGAATGGCATATACATCACACATCCTGGATCAAGTAAAGACTCTGGGTTTTCAACAAGCTACTTCTACATCCATTTCATTAGGAATTGATGATCTTTTAACAATACCCTCGAAGAGATGGCTAGTTCAAGACGCCGAACAACAAAGTTTGATTTTGGAAAAACATCATCATTATGGGAATGTACACGCGGTAGAAAAATTACGACAATCAATTGAAATATGGTACGCCACAAGTGAATATTTGCGACAAGAAATGAATCCTAATTTTAGGATGACTGACCCCTTTAATCCAGTTCATATCATGTCTTTTTCGGGAGCTAGAGGAAATGCATCTCAGGTCCATCAATTAGTAGGTATGAGAGGATTAATGTCGGACCCTCAGGGGCAAATGATTGATTTACCGATTCAAAGCAATTTACGCGAAGGGCTTTCTTTAACCGAATATATAATTTCTTGCTACGGAGCCCGTAAAGGGGTTGTGGATACTGCTGTACGAACATCAGATGCTGGATATCTCACGCGAAGACTTGTTGAAGTAGTTCAACACATCGTTGTACGTCGAACGGATTGCGGCACCTTGCGTGGTATTTCTGTGAGTCCTCAGAATGGGATGATGCCCGAAAGGATTTTGATCCAAACATTAATCGGTCGTGTATTGGCCGATAATATATATATGGGTACGCGATGTATTGCCGCTAGAAATCAAGGCATTGGGATTGGACTTGTAAATCGCTTCATAACCCTTCGAGCACAACCAATAGCTATTCGAACTCCTTTTACTTGTAGGAGTTCGTCTTGGATCTGTCAATTATGTTATGGCCGGAGTCCTACTCACGGCGACCTCGTTGAATTGGGAGAGGCTGTAGGTATTATTGCAGGCCAATCGATTGGAGAACCAGGTACTCAATTAACATTAAGAACTTTTCATACCGGCGGAGTATTCACGGGGGGTACTGCAGAACATGTGCGATCTCCTTCGAATGGAAAAATCAAATTCAATGAGGGTTTGGTTCATCCGACGCGTACACGCCACGGACATCCTGCCTTTCTGTGTTCTATAGACTTGTATGTAACTATTGAGAGTGAAGATATTCGACATACTGTCAAAATTCCACCCAAAAGTTTTCTTTTAGTTCAAAACGATCAATACGTAGAATCGGAACAGGTGATTGCTGAGATTCGGGCGGGAACATTCACTTTGAATTTTAAAGAGAAGGTTCGAAAACATATTTATTCTGACTCAGACGGAGAGATGCACTGGAGCGCCGACGTGTATCATGCACCCGAATTGACATATGGGAATGTCCATCTATTACCAAAAACAAGTCATTTATGGATATTATTAGGAGAGCCGTGTAGATCGAGTCTGGTCTCACTTTCACCCCATAAGGATCAAGATCAAATAAGTGCGCATTCTCATTCTGTCAAGAGAAGATCTACTTCTAATCTCTCAAGCTCAAGACTAAATGATCCGTTGAAGAAAAACTTCTTTACTTCGGATTGTTCGGATAAAAAAGAAGATAGGATTCCTGATTATTCAGACCTTAGTCGAATTCTATGTACTGGTCTTTGTAATCTCACAGATCCGATTACTCTCTACCAGAATTCTGATTTATTCTCAAAGAGGCGAAAAAATGGATTCATCATTCCACTTCAATCGATTCAAGAACGCGAGAACGAATTAAGGCCCCCTTCGGGTATTTTGATTGAAATACCCATCAATGGAATTTTCCGTAGAAATAGTATTCTTGGATATTTCGATGATCCTCGATACAGAAGCAAGAGCTCGGGCATTACTATTACTAACTACGGAACTCTAGAAATGCATTCAATCGTCAAAAAAGAGGATTTCATTGAGTATCAAGGAGGTGAGGAATTTAAGCCAAAATACCAAATGAAAGTAGATCGGTTTTTTTTCATTCCCGAGGAAGTGTATATCTTACCCGGATCTTCTTCCATAATGGTACGGAACAATAGTATTGTTGGGGTAGATACACAAATTACTTTAAATATAAGAAGCCGAGCAGGCGGGTTAGTCCGAGTGGAGAGAAAAAAAAAACGAATTGAACTTAAAATATTTTCTGGAGATATCTATTTTCCCAGAGAGACGGATAAGATATCCCGACATAGGGGCGTTTTGATACCACCAGGAGAAAGAAAACCAAATTCTGAGGAATCTCAAAAGTGGACAAATTGGATCTATGTGCAACGGATCACACCGAGCAAGAAAAAGTCTTTTGCTTTGGTTCGTCCTGTCGTAACATATGAAATAAGGGACGGTATAAATTTAGCAGCGCTTTTCCCCTCGGATCTTTTGCAGCAATGGGATAATGTGCAACTTGGCGTTGTCAATTATATCCTTTATGGAAATGGAAAACTAATTCGAAGAATTTCTGATACAAATATTCAATTAGTTCGGACTTGTTTAGTATTGAATTGGGACCAGGACAAAAAAAATGCTTCGAGTCAAGAAGCCCGTGCTTCCTTTGTTGAAATAAGGACAAAGGGTTTGATTCGACATTTCCTAAGAATCGACTTGGTAAAACCCCCTAGTTCATATATCGGAAAAAGGAATGCTCCACCAGGCTCCGGCTTGCTCTCTGATAATGCATCAGATTGCACAAATATCAATCCGTTTTCTTCGATTTATTCCGAGGCAAGAATTCAACAAACCCCAGATCCAAATCAAAGAACTATTCATATGTTGTTGAATCGAAATATGGGATTCGAATCGTTGATAATTTTGTCATCATCCAATTGTTTTCGAGTGGGTCGATTCAAAGATGTAAACTATGACATCGGGATAAAAGAATCAATTTCAAAAGATCCTCGAATTCCAATTAAGAATTCACTGGGGCCTTTAGGAACAACTTTTCAAATTGCGAATGTTTATACATTTTACCATTTAATAACTCATAATCAAATCTTGATAAATAACGATTTGCAACTTGACAATTTGAAAAAGACTTTTCAAGTCATTAAATACTATTTACTGGATGAAAATGAGAAAATTTATAACCCCGACCCATCCAGTACCATTCTTTTAAATTGGAATTGGTATTTTCTCGATCCTAATTATTGCCAAGAAACATCTACAATAATGAGTCTTGGGCAGTTGATTTGTGAAAATATATGTAGAACAAAAAAGGCACCGCGCCTAAAATCAGGTCAAGTTATACTTGTTCAAGTGGACTCTGTAGTAATACGATCAGCTAAGCCTTATTTGGCCACTCCGGGAGCAACTGTTCATGGCCATTATGGGCAAATCCTGCACGCGGGTGATACTTTAATTACATTTATATATGAAAAATCAAGATCTGGTGATATAACCCAAGGTCTTCCAAAAGTAGAACAGGTCTTCGAAGTTCGTTCGATTGATTCAATATCGATGAATCTAGAAGAGAGGATTGAGCGTTGGAACGAACGTATAACAAGAATTCTTGGAATGCCGTGGGCATTCTTGATTGGTGCTGAGCTAACGATAGTGCAAAGTCGTATCTCTTTGGTTAATAAGATACAAAAGGTTTATCGATCCCAGGGGGTACAGATTCATAATAGGCATATAGAAATTATTGTACGTCAAATAACATCAAGGGTCTTGGTTTCAGAAGATGGAATGTCTAATGTTTTTTCGCCCGGAGAACTAGTTGGATTGTTGCGAGCGCAACGGATGGGGCGCGCGTTGGAAGAAGCAGTTTGTTACCGAGCCACTTTATTGGGAATAACTCGAGCAGCTCTCAATACTCAAAGTTTCATATCTGAAGCGAGTTTTCAAGAAACGGCTCGGGTTTTAGCAAAAGCAGCTCTCCGCGGTCGAGTCGACTGGTTAAAAGGACTGAAAGAGAACGTTGTTTTGGGGGGTATGATACCCGTCGGGACCGGATTGAAGAGATTAGTGCCCCCGTCAAAACAACAAAAAAAGAGCCCTTTGGAAACAAAAGAAAACAATCTATTCGAGGGGGAAATGGGGGAAATGGGAGCAATTTTCTTTCACCATCGAAAGTTGTTTGATTCTTTTCTTTCAACGAATTTAGATGATACATCGAATTTAGATGATACATCAGAACTTTATGGGATTTAATGATTCCTAAAAGCGGATTCATCTTTTTTTTTACTATATATATATATCGGTATTTCGGACAGTCATTTACGTTGGTAATAAAAAATAAGGAATAGAAAAGACTAATGGCTTATTCATATATTCATATATCTACGCCAATCTACGATAGACTATGATAGAGGTGAAGGTTCCATCGGAACAATTTTTTATTTCCGTTCAGCGTTCCCCGCCGCCTTTTTGGAAAAAGCGGGGGGGTGTGGGGAGAAATGACGAGAAGATATTGGAACATCAACTTGGAAGAGATGCTGGAGGCAGGGGTTCATTTTGGCCATGGTACTAAGAAATGGAATCCTAAAATGGCCCCTTATATCTCGGCAAAGCGTAAAGGTATTCATATTACAAATCTTACTAGAACGGCTCGTTTTTTAGCTGAAGCCTGTGATTTGGTTTTTTATGCCGCAAGTAAGGGAAAACAATTCTTAATTGTTGGGACCAAAAAAAGTAATAAAGCAGCTGATTTAGTAGCATGGGCTGCAACAAGGGCCCGGTGTCATTGTGTTAATAAAAAATGGCTCGGCGGTATGTTAACGAATTGGTCCACTACAGAAACGAGACTTCATAAGTTCAGGGACTTGAGAATGGAACAAAAAATGGGAAGACTCGGCCGTCTTCCTAAAAGAGATGCGTCTATGTTGAAAAGACAACTATTTCGCTTGCAAACCTACCTGGGCGGGATTAAATATATGACAGGGTTACCAGATATTGTGATCATCGTCGATCAGCATGAAGAATATACGGCTCTGCGGGAGTGTATCACTTTAGGAATTCCAACAATTTGTTTAATCGATACAAATTGCGATCCCGATCTTGCAGATCTTTCAATTCCGGCGAATGATGACGCTATATCCTCAATCCGATTCATTCTTAACAAATTAGTAGTTGCGATTTGTGAGGGTCGTTCTAGTTCTAGCTATAGAAGAAATTAATAATAAGATACAATCAATTAAGTTTTACTTCGAAAATACATTTTCGGTTATTTTTTATGAATTTATAAAAATAGATAAAAAACTGGGAATACTATGGAATTTTTTAGTATTCCAAGTATAAGTGGGTATTCTAAATACCCCATCCCAGTAGATAAAGAGATGGTTGAATCAAAATAATTTTGTTTAAAGTTCGATTTTTCAGAGGGCAATATGAATGTGCTATCATGTTCCATCAACACACTAAAAGGCTTATACGAGATATCCGGTGTGGAAGTAGGTCAACATTTCTATTGGAAAATAGGAGGTTTCCAAGTCCACGGACAAGTACTTATTACCTCTTGGGTTGTAATTGCTATCTTATTAGGTTCAGCTACTATAGTTATTCGGAACCCACAAACCATTCCGACTGGGGGTCAGAATTTCTTCGAATATGTTCTTGAGTTCATTCGAGATGTGAGTAAAACTCAAATTGGAGAAGAATATGGCCCTTGGGTTCCTTTTATTGGAACCTTGTTTCTATTTATTTTTGTTTCGAATTGGTCAGGAGCTCTTTTACCTTGGAAAATCATAGAATTACCTCATGGAGAGTTAGCCGCACCTACGAATGATATAAATACTACAGTTGCTTTGGCTTTACTCACGTCAGCGGCTTATTTCTATGCAGGTCTTAGCAAAAGGGGATTCAGTTATTTCGGGAAATATATTCAACCAACCCCAATCCTTTTACCCATTAACATCTTAGAAGATTTCACAAAACCCTTATCACTCAGTTTTCGACTTTTCGGGAATATCTTAGCGGATGAATTAGTCGTTGTTGTTCTTGTTTCTTTAGTCCCTTTAGTGATTCCCATCCCTGTCATGTTCCTTGGATTATTTACAAGTGGTATTCAAGCTCTTATTTTTGCAACTTTAGCCGCCGCTTATATAGGCGAATCTATGGAGGGCCATCATTGAAATAGTCTTTTTTTTTTAGTTTATCGCAAAGCAATGTATGTGTGGTTCAAGATGATTGACTTAAGGAATAGAAAAAGATCAAATTAAGAACAAAAAAATCAACAAAAAATGTCGATATTCACGAGTTCAAATAATGGGAAAGAGATCTAACAGATATTTTTCCCAAAACTCTCTTTTCCTTCACCTTCTATTCTATTATTCTATTGGTCAGCCAACCTTCTTATTCTATTCAATTTGAATAGAAGATATATGTTTACGCTTTATGCCGTGTGATTAAATGGAATTAAATAAAAAACAGAAAAAACGAGTCTACTTTGATTCTACTGTAAAGTAGATTTTCACAATTGACCAAAAGAATATATTACTAAATAATCAACCAAATTGCATGAACTTAGATTAAGGAAAAAATGCTATTTATATTTCTACGGAATAATTCGCCCGAATCCTTTTTTCTTTAGTTGTTTAGAATAAAGAAAATGGAAGGGAGAAAAAAAGTTACAAAATAAGGGGATTACTCAAAAAATCGATAAAAAAGAATCCAAAAATGAGTAAGAATAAAAAAAATAGATTGATTCTGGAATCCGATCGAAACGAATGGTTTACATTAGATAAGAAAGACATGTATATGTGATAGTAGATATTGACTAGTTATATAGAAATTAAAGATTGACCTACTACTTGTGGGTTCCGATCGAAGTCTCCTTTCATACTGTTGTAGTTGTGAATTGGCTGAATAAACAGATAAAATAAAGAAATTTGAAAAATGGAAATAACAGTGCGGAACCAAGGCAGGGAAGAACGAAAGTTCTATGGATTTCCCAAAACTCTGTGGATAGAAACAAAAAAAGAGAAATCGAAGGAGTTTTGACAATTCAATAATAGAATTAGAATTACTTCAATTCGAAGTTCGTAGTTACTTCGATCAGCTGAATCCTATCAATGGAATAATTAAGTCATAATTCATTGATTGATTGTATCATTAACCATTTCTTTTTGTTGGTATGAGGAACTTATCATGAATCCACTGATTTCTGCTGCTTCCGTTATTGCTGCTGGATTGGCCGTAGGGCTTGCTTCTATTGGACCTGGCGTTGGTCAAGGGACTGCTGCAGGTCAAGCTGTAGAGGGTATCGCGAGACAGCCTGAGGCAGAGGGAAAAATACGAGGTACTCTATTGCTTAGTCTAGCTTTTATGGAAGCTTTAACCATTTATGGATTGGTTGTAGCATTAGCACTTTTATTTGCAAATCCTTTTGTTTAATTTTATAAATAAAAAAATACCTATTTTATTGCCCTGGACCTGTCCTTTGCTTTTCAAATTAGATCCAAATTTCACTCATACAATTCCTTATTCGTTGATAAAATAACCTACGGGAAGGTTTGATTTGCAGATGAGGAATTAGCAGACCTACTCATTTTCATCCTTCCCGTCCGTAGTCCAGGGGAAATTCCTTTTCTCAGGTCTTGCAACAATCAACGAATAGTTCATAGTTTATAACTAGAATATTTTTAACGGATAGTTCATAGTTTATAACTAAACTATTTTTTTTTGACTCAACTTCTAAAGAAAGAAAAGAATAAATAAAAAAAGAGGCGCAAGGTGATCAAAAAATAACTCTGATCGATTTTTTAGTCTATCTATAAGAGGAGATTCTATGAAAAATGTAACCGATTCTTTCCTTTCTTTGGGCCACTGGCCGTTTGCCGGGAGTTTCGGATTGAATACCGATATTTTAGCAACAAATCCAATAAATCTCGGTGTAGTGATTGGTGTATTGATCTTTTTTGGAAAGGGAGTGTGTGTGAGTTGTTTATTTCAAGAAGAAGCTGGATCCAACCAGCTGTACTTTTTCCATTATAACTCGGAAAGGAGGGTACATAATCTCGCGAATTACTTCTTAAGAATTCTATGTAAGAACCACAGCATTTCGTGATTCATTGGCAAATTTACTTTGATTCTCTAACAACCAAGAAGGGGGCTGTTA